ATTTGATTTGTGCGGCGGTAAAAAAAAACATGCTTTTTTGGAGAGAGATACTATTTCACCAATCGAGTCACAGGTATCTAACATATTCATACCTAAGGATTTTCCACAAAGTGGTGACGAAACGTATAACTTGTACAAATACTTTCATTTTCCAATTCGATCCGATCCATTCGTTCGTAGAGCTTTTTATTCGATCGCAGACATTTCTGGAACACCTCTAACAGAGGGAGAAATAGTCCATTTTGAAAGAACTTATTGTCAACCTCTTTCAGATCTGAATCTATCTGATTCAGAAGGGAAGAACTTGCATCAGTATCTCAATTTCAATTCAAACATGAGTTTGATTCACACTCCATGTTCTGAGAAAGATTTACCATCCGAAAATAGGAAAAAACGGAGTCTTTGTCTAAAGAAATGCGTTGAGAAAGGGCAGATGTATAGAACCTTTCAACGAGATAGTGCTTTTTCAACTCTCTCAAAATGGAATCTATTCCAAACATATATGCCATGGTTCCTTACTTCGGCAGGGTACAAATATCTAAATTTTTTATTTTTAGATACTTTTTCAGACCTATTGTCGATACTAAGTAACAGTCAAAAATTTGTATCCATTTTTCATGATATTATGTATGGATCAGATATATCATGGCGAATTCTTCAGAAAAAAGGGTGTCTTCCACAATGGAATCTGATAAGCGAAATTTCGAGAAAGTGTTTACATAATTTTCTTATGTTCGAAGAAATGATTCATCGAAATAATGAGTCACCATTGATATCGACACATCTGAGATTGCCAAATGTTCATGAGTTCCTCTATTCAATCCTTTTCCTTCTTCTTGTTGTTGGATATCTCGTTCGTACACATCTTCTCTTTGTTTCCCGAGCCTCTAGTGAGTTACAGACAGAGTTTGAAAAGGTCAAATCTTTGATGATTCCACCATACATGATTGAGTTGCGAAAACTTCTGGATAGGTATCCTACATCTGAACTGAATTCTTTCTGGTTAAAGAATCTCTTTCTAGTTGCTCTGGAACAATTAGGAGATTCTCTAGAAGAAATCAGGGGTTCTGTTTCTGGCGGCAACATGCTATTGGGTGGTGATCCCGCTTATGGGGTCAAATCAATCCGTTCTAAGAAGAAATATTTGAATATCAATCTCATCGATCTCATAAGTATCATACCAAATCCCACCAATCGAATCACTTTTTCGAGAAATACGAGACATCTAAGTCATACAAGTAAAGAGATCTATTCATTGATAAGAAAAAGAAAAAACGTGAACAGTGATTGGATTGATGATAAAATGGAATCCTGGGTTGCGAACAGTGATTCGATTGATGATGAAGAAAGAGAATTTTTGGTTCAGTTCTCCACCTTAACGACAGAAAAAGGGATTGATCAAATTCTATTGAGTCTGACTCATAGTGATTATTTATCTAGTGATCATTTATCAAAGAACGACTCTGGTTATCAAATGATTGAACACCCGGGAGCAATTTACTTAGGATATTTAGTTGACATTCATAAAAAGTGTCTAATGAATTATGAGTTCAATACATCCTGTTTAGCAGAAAGACGGATATTCCTTGCTCATTATCAGACAATCACTTATTCACAAACCTCGTGTGGGGCTAATAGTTTGCATTTCCCGTCTCATGAAAAACCCTTTTCGCTCCGCTTAGCCCTATCCCCCTCTAGGGGTATTTTAGTGATAGGTTCTATAGGAACTGGACGCTCCTATTTGGTCAAATACCTAGCGACAAACTCCTATGTTCCTTTGGTATTTCTGAACAAGTTCCTGGATAACAAGCCTAAAGGTTTTCTTATTGATGATATCGATATTGATGATAGTGACAATATTGATGATAGTGACGAGATTGATGCTAGTGACGATATCGATCTTGACCTCGATACGGAGCTGGAGCTGCTAACTCTGATGAATGCGCTAACTATGGATATGATGCCGGAAATAGACCGATTTTCTATCACCCTTCAATTCGAATTAGCAAAAGCAATGTCTCCTTGCATAATATGGATTCCAAACATTCATGATCTGGATGTGAATGAGTCGAATTACTTATCCCTCGGTCTATTAGTGAACTATCTATCCAGGGATTGTGAAAGATGTTCCACTAGAAATATTCTTGTTATTGCTTCGACTCATATTCCCCAAAAAGTGGATCCCGCTCTAATAGTTCCGAATAAATTAAATACATGCATTAAGATACGAAGGCTTCTTATTCCACAACAACGAAAGCACTTTTTCAATCTTTCATATACTAAGGGATTTCACTTGGAAAAGAAAATGTTCCATACTAATGAATTCGGGTCCATAACCATGGGTTCCAATGCACGAGATCTTGTAGCACTTACCAATGAGGCCCTAGCGATTAGTATTACACAGAAGAAATCAATTATAGACACTAATACAATTAGATCCGCTCTTCATAGACAAACTTGGGATTTGCGATCCCGGGTAAGATCGGTTCAGGATCATGAG